ACCACACAGAAAAATTACATTGCCAGAAATGAATAAGGTAAAATTTCCATTTATGCATCAAAAAGAATGTCCCTTTTGAGGCCAGAATGGATTTTCCTTTATACCTAACAGAATGCGGAGAAGGATCCTTGAAAAGCCCTAGGATACCGGGAAAATCCTTAGTAAAAAGTTTTACTAAGTATTCTAATTTTCCGTAGAAAAAAGTGCGTTCAAGAAGGGCTCCATAAGATGTTGCTAGTAAATGAGAGGCTTGGTTGAAAAAAAAAAAAAAAAATCGATTCGTATTCACATACATGGAAATTATATAAGAACAAGAATAATCTTTGATTCCGTTTAAAAAAAAAAGAAATGGATTTTTTTGGAATAAAAAGACTATTCCAATTATGATACTCATAAAGAAATAATCGTAATAAATGCAAAGACGAGGCATCTCTTATCCAGTACCGCAGTGTTTGAACCAAGATTTCTAGATGGGCAGGGTAAGGTAGTAATATATCTAACACAGAATTTAAATGTAAAAATTTGTCCTCTAAAAAAGGAAATATTGAATGAATTGATCGCAAATTATGGGATTTGACTATTTTTTGTTTCTCTGGAGAAGCTATTAATAGAAGATAAAATGGAATTTCCACAATGACTGAAAATCCTTCTGATATCATTTGCGAATAAAAATTGCGTTTGTGCCCCCAAAAGTCATTTTGGTTAGAATCGTTAGACGAAAGAATCAAATGATTATGTTGATACATTCGAGTAATTAAACGTTTCACAATTAGTAAACTATATTTCCTATTACCGGAAGTTTCCAACAAAATAGATTTATTTAAATCATGACCATATGCAAACGAAAAAATATATTCCTGAAAGCTAAGTGGATAGAAAAAGTTGTGTTGCCAAGAACCCTCTAGTTCTATATACCCTTGGAATTCTTCCATTTAAAACCGGACCTAAAACTCAAAGTAAAAAAATGGGGGGTTCTTAAGTTATCAAATGATACATAGTGCGATACAGTCAAAACAAGGTATTTTTTTTTTTAATAGATACCTCGGTAAATTCATCAACGGACTCTCAATTTTTTCCATCTAATTTGTTTTTTTGTTATTTAGGAAATAACATAAAACGTTGGTTAGAAATCCTTTATTTTTTCAACCCAACCGCTCTTTTGATTTTGGAAAATCTTTATCAACATACTGTTTCTTCTACACATTCATGTCCATCTTCATATGGAGAATGGGGAGTTTAATAGTTAGGATTCACTAAAAAAGAAAATCCACACGTGGGATAATCCTTTCCCGCATCAGGTACTAAGTTTTTTTAACATCTAATTAGATCGGGTAATCATTCAAATTACGAAGATAAGCTCGTTGCTTATTCTTTCCACAAAATTAGAACCCATAAGGATAGGGTTCGATCCATTTATTTAATCGACCCAACAGTGAATTCATTGCATTTCCTTCCAAGAAATCAAATGGAGTTTTGTACTGCTTTGATAAGAATGAAATAGGTTCCAAATTCTCTATTGATACGACATGCTCTTTTTTCCATAAATTTCCTTTCCGGATCAGTCGTGGTCGTATAAACTCTACCGATGGTGTAGACGAATTCCTTACTTCATCCAAATATGTAAAAGATCTTAGTCGCACTTAAAAGCCGAGTACTCTACCGTTGAGTTAGCAACCCCCAAAATAGCTATGTTATGTAGATACAATCGAAATCAATAAAATCGGATTGGAATCAAAACTCGGATTGGAATCAAAACTTTGAATTAGCAAGAAATCTAACAAAATTTTTTGAGTTGATTCCCGTTACAAACATAAAAACAAACACCAAAGAGATTATTGAATAAATAATTTGCTAGACAAATAATCTACATTTTTTAGATCCAATATTTTGATTTTATATCTAAAAAAATTTAACGAATCCTTGAATCAAAATATTGGGCAGAAGACATAAAAAACCATTTAATTTTTTTATTTCACAATTTAATTATATTTGTTCAATACATTCTTGTCAATATGAATGAAAAATTAAATATAATTACAAAAAATTCCGTTGAATAATAATGTACTAAAATTCAAATAAAATCCAATTCTATTATTATATGATAAATATAATAGAAATTGTGAACTCTAAATAGAAAACAAAGAAAAAAATATTAAATATAGAGGAAAACTTTTGTTGGATTGGCACTACAAAAAAAGTACAGGGCTAAAAAAGTTCTACCAAATTACAACCTCATTATCTTTCGTTTTTATAAAAAAAATTCTTATTATTCATTAATTGAACTTCGTTTGCTTAAATCGAAATTCTTTAAAAACCTCCGCCCTCTTTAAAATATCATAAACAGTTTCTGTAGGTTGAGCGCCTTTTTGAATAAAATCTAGAATAGCAGGAACATTTAAATAAGTTTGATTTTTTATCGGATCATAAAAACCTACTTTCTGCAGATCTCTTCCCTCTCTTCGGGACCGAACATCAATTGCAACGATTCGATAGACGGCTCATTGGGATAGATTTAACCCCCCTTGGAAACGTATAGGAAGTTTTCTCCTCGTACGGCTCGAGAAAAAATGATTAAAAAAATGTATGTATAAATTAGAATGACCAATAAAAGAGTCTATAAAATCCTCAATCCTCAAATGAATTAAAATTAAGCCCTTTCTTTACTTTACTCAAAAAAAATCATTTGTATACTCATAACTCAAGTTGGATAGGTTTCAAGGAGCCCAAAATAAAAAAATCCTTTAGTTTAGCATTTCTCATTTATTGAGTAGTCTAAAATACCCTCTGTTTTGTCTCATTTAACATCGATTTGAATTGATCCCAATCAATTGTTGCGACAATTAAAAAGAGTCTTTCCTTGTTCCGGAAGCCTTTATCATCTTTTTTTTGAATCATTGGGTTTAGACATTACTTCGTTGATTTTGAATCCTTTCAAAAATGGGAGCAACATACCTTTTTGTTATTTATTTCTATCAAAGAATCTAATAATATGAACGAGGGATTTCCGCATGATATATATAAATCAAATTAATTAAAAAGGTTTATCAAAATGTCCTGGGGGATTCAAAATTGGCTTTATTTTGATCCTTTCTATTTTTTTGTCAAAGATAACTTACGAAGTTGTTCCAACTTATTCTTTTGATTGACACTAACCCTAGACCCCTCTCCCTTGAGAAATAGCTCAATACTTTCTACTCGAGCTCCATCATATTCCATTACACCCCAACAAACCGGGTTCGAGTGAAACAGAAAAAAAGATGTCGAGTTAAGAGCATCCTTTATTATAGAATGATGGATATAAGAATCCACAACAGATCATGTCCTTCAAGTCGCACGTTGCTTTCTACCACATCGTTTCAAACGAAGTTTTACCATAACATTCCTCGAATTTGGAATCGGGTTCCGGTTGATTCAATTATCAAATCATGAATAGTCGTTGGTTCACAGTTAAGACAGTTGTTATATGGTAATATATCTTACACTTTTTTAGTACTGTTCTTTTTTCTAATTTTTTTATTTCTTAATTAACATTTTTTATACAAATTACAAACAATTAAAATTGACAATAAGACGATATCCCTAAGAGATAAGCTAAGAGAGTTTTAAACTCAACCTTTAAATAATTTTATTCATATTCATTTATATATAATAATATAATAATAATATATATAAAAAAAAAATAATAGTAAAAAAAATAAGTTTTCTGGGGATGAACAAAAAAGAACTAACTTCCTTCTATAATTTTAGATGAATATTTTTTCTATATTATATATTCCCATATCATATATAGATATAGAGGATGGATATAGGATAGGTAAAGGCACAACTTTTTTATAATTCAAATTTCTGTAATCTATAACCCCATCGTGCCTCAATACCCAATGGGTGCGCCTTTCGTTGCGTGGAATTTAAGCTCGTATCGTTGTGAAATATGTGAAAAAGATCTAAATTTTTTTATTCTAATCATCAGCCAAAAGAGTAAAACTCTAGCCAATCTTACACCTTAGAAACTTTATAAAAATAAAAAGAAAAAAGTTTTTTTTCTTATTATTAACTTAACTAAAATTACATAGGCTCTGGGACGGAAGGATTCGAACCTCCGAATAGCGGGACCAAAACCCGATGCCTTACCGCTTGGCCACGCCCCACTTCGATTTCTATACTAATAAACACTAATATTGTTGTTGATTGTTCGTCAATTCCAGCCCAACTGTCGAAAGAATCAAGTAGATTCTGTTGGTTAGTATTTTAACTTCGACACACGTAGACATAGAAAAAATGAATTTATTGATCATTACCAAAAATTCCATTAAGATATTATATGAAAGTAGAATTTCTTCTATTCTCTATTGAGAATGGAAGGTTTTTTGATTGAGTGAGTAAGTTCAAAAAACGAAATATTTTTTCTATTAATAACTCAATCAAAATACAATTTTTTTAAAAACAATCTGTTATGCTTAATATCTTTAGTTCGATCGGTCTTAATTCTGCTCTTTATTCGAGTAGTTGTTTCTTTGCCAAATTGCCGGAGGCCTATGCTTTTTTGAGTCCAATTGTCGATTTTATGCCAGTCATACCTCTACTTTTTTTTCTCTTAGCCTTCGTTTGGCAAGCTGCTGTAAGTTTTCGATAAGATCTTTCATCTTATCCTATAAAAATGAATACTTTTTTTTTTCGAGAAAGAGGATTCTATTCTAATATTCTAATACTCAAACATTAAAAAAAGTCTTACAATATGAGCCTTAAAATATTTATTTAAATAAATATTTAATATTTTAAATAAAATTAAATATTTGAAATATTAAAGAAAAATTCTTGGATCGACACAATCCACATTATCTCGTTTTCCATTCTAACTATTTTTTTGATAACTGAACAAACCTTATTGTGATCCTCCACAATATCAACAAGTAGGCATAAAAAATTATTTATAAATAAGAAGATAATAGATAAGATAATAATAACTTTCTTTTTTATTTCTTATTTATATATATTACAAA